CTTTGTTACCTTTTCTTAATAATGAGAAACAATTTGAAAGAACCGAGTCGACCACTAGAACTCCTAGTCTTAGAGCCAGAAAAAGATAGGTTTACTCTTTCTTCACTTGAATTCAAATCCCCATCCGAACTCAAAAGCGGATTGGTCTTTTGTTGGAAAAATCCAAGAATCCGAAGTGAATTCTCGTGTCGTAAGAAAAAAAATAATAATCTGGGAAGAATAAATTTTTTTATTGAACGTGTTGATTCATATTTATTTTGACTACTTTCTCATATTTTATCATATTCTATTCATTCATTTTTATTCGACCTTCCCGGAGTTCATTCTCCGGGCAACTCCGTTTAACCGGTGGATTCCTTCCAACTTACTTCTTTTATGATCTCATTGGAAATCATATAAAGACAATTCCTATTTGAGATAGCTATTTGTGCAAGTATTTTACGATTAAGAATCAACTGTCTCTTGTACAGATCATTTATTAACCTACTATAACTATAGCATACCCCCTTTTCACGAATTGCTGCATTTATTCGAGTGATCCACAAACGACGAAAATTTATTTTTTGCTTATCCCTATCGCGATGAGCCGAAACCAAAGCTCTTATTTTTTGTTGAGTAATAGTTCGAGTAAGTCTTGAATGAGCCCCCCGAAAGCTTGATGCAAATAAACGAATTTTTGTTCTACGTCTCCGAGCGATATATCCCCGTCTAATTCTGGTCATTGAATAAATGAAACTTTAACGAATAACTAATAGATTTCCTTTCTTTCAGTTATTCTTTTGGCCCTTTCCTAGTATATTAATAACAAAACGGATTTTTCCAATGTATAAACTAAAAATTCCAATGGCTTTGGCTACTATAACCTTCCCAACCACGATTTTTTTCTAGGCATTTCACCTCGAAATACGATATACTAGGTATTAAAAAAAAAATAGCATGATAAATAAATAGTGGATTCCATCGTTTCTATGGTTACTTCTTAAACGGTGAGGTCTTTTCTATACACCGGAGCCTTTACTTCATTTAATCAATGTTATTGCTAACTTGTATAGTTCACATTCTTTGGCTCTACCCATAAATTATCCAGTAATAGGTCTTTCACAACGAGCTCTACCTATACAGTAACGGTATTTAATTATGAAAGTTGGCTGGGTAGCTGACCCTGTTAGTCCGTTCTTGCAAGAGGGGTCTATGTTAACTAAGATTTCCTCCGCTTAATGGATAACCATTTGCTACCAATGGAGAATTGCTTCTCATCTTGAATTGAGGTGAGTGGTTTTACACCAATAGAAACCATAAATTTCATACAAAATAAAAGGAATATGATCAATTTTATTATCTTTTTAGATAATAAAAAAGAAATGTAGTTCATTTTTCCGTTCTATCCTATTTGATCATTTATATTTGAACATTGTTCTCTTTCCTTTGTTCTAGTTCATGATCTGAACGAGTCGCACATACACCCTAGTACATGTTCCTCGACGCTGAGGGCATCCCCGAAGTGCGGGGGATTTTGTGACATTTCTAATTGGCTGTCTTGTATTTCTAATAAGTTGTTTAATCGTTGGCATGTTGAATCATATACATAATGGGCTGGTTTAGATCGATCCTAACCGTATGATTATGAATTACTTTTATTCAATAGAATAGGAAATAAAAATCATTCATCATAGAATATTAAAATGAAACTCGGCAGGGTTAATTTTAAATTACGAATTGACGAGAAATCCAGGCTATTGTCATTCAACCGCTACAAGATCAACAATTCCATAAGCTTGGGCCTCTGTTGCTGACATAAAAACATCTCTTTCCATGTCTTCGGATACAACCCATAAGGGTTTGCCCGTTCTTTGTACATAAACCCTTGTCAGGGTTTCACGTAGTTTCAGCAGTTCTCCCACTTCCAGGATGAATTCTCCCGTTGCTACTTCAGAAAAAGAACCAGCAGGTTGATGGATCATTACCCTGATGATATAAGATAATAAAAGGTTTCTCTAGATGAGGGGAAGATAAAAGAAAGATAAAAGAATAACAAGAAAAAAAAAGATAGAATCGAACAACCGTACGGGCATTATCCATTGCATACGGCTCTACAATAACATTGACCCTTACCTTCAAAAAAAATAGGATCGATCATACCCCGATAGGTAAATGATCAACTTACCACCCTTCCTTTCGGAGGAATTCAAAAATACTATGATGGCTCCGTTGCTTTATATATTTATTATATTTTTTGTCTGTGATTTGTCTGTCATTCAGCAATCCCAAAGTTGCTTTTTTGTTTGATCAAATAAACCAAGGAAAAAAGAATCTTTTTTTTTTCGCTCTATACTCTCTAGAAGACTATAAATATTCTTAAGAGACCTCTGGTGTGAAAAAAAGTTTGTGACGCTGAACTGGACTTCCGATAATAAAATAGGAAATACCTTTTTCTCATATTACTCTCTCGATACATAATCTAATGTTTCGAAAACAAAATTTATTATATCGAATTCAAAGT